TAGTCGTCATGGGAAAGAAAGGCAGAAATAAGAAAGAGATTCTTCCCTGAGAGCTTGTCCAATACCACCAGTACCAGAAATGCATCTCCTTCGCCCGCGCGAGATACTTCTATGCCAGCCGGGAATAACGGCTCTGTTATAAAAAAAAAGAAAGCGGCAGTGTTGAGTGCATCCTCATTTGGCCGGTATTTATTCCCTAATGAGTGGCTTTAGGAGATTAGGGTCCCCCCTTATATTCTCCACCCATCTGCGGAGGGTTTCCGTATCCGTCTCCGCGGAGATCTCCAGATCGTAAGACATTATCGCCTTCGCGGCACTGGAGTATATTTCCGTCATTTCCGGAAAGTGCCCTATCTAGCTTGCAGCCGTCCTTTCCCCTTTTCACAATGTTCGTGAAGTTGCTCACGAATCAAAGTTTGAATGTGCCTTCGAAGTGCCGCACGCTCGTTTTGATCGGGAGCGGGGTGGGCAACTTTCGTTGGTGCTGGTGCCTGCGGCAGCGCCTCTGGAGGCGCCCCCCGTTCTGGAGCCAGCGGGTTCTGAATGACCTCCCTCTCACGGTTAAAAAAGTGGTTAACCATCTCGAAAAAATCCATATCGTCCATCCGAATTGTCTCAATTACAGCCAACTCCCCTGTCTCTTTCCTTATCGAAAAACCAACCCTACTCAATTTGTTCTAGAAATGCTAACCAAGTGACACACTGGGGCCATGGGTCATGAAAGAGGTTAACCCCCATCCTCCTTGACTATGTATGGCCAATGAACTCCTCGCTTTAGTCCGTTCTTTTCCTTCTTTGGGCTCGGGTCGATAGTAGCCGTGGTAGTAATGTCCCGGAGCCCGGCTACCGACCCGAGGCGCCGATCGGGAAAGTCATAAAGGGACGTTAAACGTAATTCTAGAAGGGCGTTACCACAACAAAAAAACCGAGTCTTGGCAGTTCAAGTGAAAGTTTATTAGACTAGTCCCACTAAGATGGCGGGGAAACTTACTTCCGAGAGAGCTGCTTTCGCCTCGGTAATTACCTAAGGAGAGAGAGCCGATGCAAAAGTAGCCCTTTACGCGAGGGAACGCCAGACAGACTGACCTCTGCTAACTACGTTTTATATAGACTGGAAGCTAGAGAGAGACTAAGGTATAGTGCCGCTACCAGAGAAGGCTGTTTCATGCTAGGCGTCCAGACCTACTACGCCCGAGCCGCATCCCCGGCACACTTGCTATATCCACTAACGCTTCATCCTACCAGCTATACCTGATATAAAGCCGTTCTATAACAATTCAAGACAACAAGAAAGCAAGAAAAGGATAGCGATCGCTTTGGGAGCGTCACGGGGGAGGAAGATAGAAAGGTAACCTATGACACCGGGGAGTTACGCTTTTTCTCCCGCCTCAGCTTCGCGGATGGGAGGAGGGCGAGAGCTGAGCCCGCACGCTCTATGCTTTTCCCCAGCTTTCCCTCCAGTAAAAGATTAGCTCGTACCCCTGTGTCTAGGGATTCCTGGGGCATGAGTGAAGCATATAGTTGATTGCTCTTTCTTTCGATTGAGCGTCGGTACTTTTGGAGTCTCTCTCTGTAGGCGTGCAAAACAACAGAGCCACTGCTCTTCGGGGCGGTGAGGTGGACAATCCCTTACTCCAGCTTCAGAGGAGCATCTTTGCATGAATCAATACTAACTCCATTATTATGAAAAGGGGCAGCTGACCTTCGATTTCGGAGATTAGAGCAGAAGAACTCCGTAACGGCGGAGAAGGGTTTCGCCTCGAATTCAAACGATTTCTCGTCTTCTCTTAAGATATTTCTAGTTAGGACTTAATCGAGGGATCAATTGACTCTGAAACATAAAGTAACAAGACCAGAACCCTGTGTGGACTATGAACCAACAAAAAAAAGAATGCCTTTGAGCTCTTGTTCGAGTTCTTCCTTGATGACCGAAAGGGGGGGACAGAAGTATCAAATGCCTCTTCCCCCTGGAGGCTTTCTGGCATTTAATCTTCCTTGATTTCCGGAATGGGAAGCTCTCTGATCTTTCCTTCGAGTTCGAGTTTCTATTTTTTAGAAGAATGGTAACAAAAAGAAGAGCGTCAGCTCCAAAAAATGGGTTGTTTGCATTGCAAAATTGTTGACTCTTAGATCTATTCCAACATTTCCAGAGGATTACATTAAGCTTTGGTTGAAAGATGCAATGTACATCAAAGATGATCTCTTCAGATTCGTTAAATGGTCTGCGGACTTCAAATCGGGGGCTGAATCTTCAATCGTTCCTATGTGGATTCAGTTTCCGAATCTTCCGATCTGTTTTTTTCAAGACTACTACCTTAGATCTATTGCTAACGTAGTAGGCAAAGTGCTGTTAATCGATGGTCCGACCCCCAGGCTTTCTCGACCGGGTGTCGCAAGGGTATGCGTTGAGGCGGATCTTCTCAAGAAAAACCCTACATAGGGTCTGGTTAGGCATGGGACAAAACGAAGGAAGATGGTAGAAAATCGTCTATGAGAAGGACTTAAGGTATTGTACGTCTTGTTCCAAACAAGGTCATGCAAAGTCAAACTGCAAACTTCGTTCGAAAAACTCCAGTGCAACTGATGCAGCCAACAAAGATAAGTTCAACCAGCAGCCGTCAGCTCCTAACTCTAATGCCTCTAGGGAAAAATCTGCACAAGGTCAAGGAGGAAAAGCTCCCCCACGTCAAGTCTACAGGCCAACGGGCAACACCATCCAATTTTGATAATACATATCTAATCTTCCAAACAATACTGCGGACAATCAGCTTGAATCTTAAGTCGCAGAATCTTTTTTCTGTTAAAAAAAAACTTATCAGCACATACAGATTTCTGCCGATCCTTCAACCAGTACTGCTTCTCATGATTCTCAGTTGAGGGTTGATTCTTTTCATCAGGTAATATGCCATTGACTCATCTCTGGCTGCTAACAATTCCAATGTTGATAATTCTAGTATTCAGGCTATTATGCCTATTATCTCTCAGCCTGATCATGAACTCATAAACAACATGGAGTCTAATATATCCCTTCTTTGACTGAAATCCAAAGATGATGCTACCGTTCCAAAGGAACAAGCTACTCAGACTAAGAGATACTTATCGGACTCTGAACCTATGAGAGAAGCAAACACTTCTTTGCAGGAATTTTGTACCACGTCTAAGGAATTCTCTCAAGTGTTATCTACAGCTTCGATATTCAAGAACCCCTTTACATCTAGCTGTGCCCAGAAATCTAAAGCTTCTGAATCCTACAAGGAGCAGCCAGATACATCTGTCAAAGTACAAGAATCGAACTTGAAGAGCTCCAGAAGGGTTACTAGAGCGTTGGCTCGTTCTTCTCAAACTTCTTCCATTGTTAGCCATGATTAAGAACCTCTTGTGGAATATCAGAGGCATAGGCAACATCAAATCAAAAAGGAGGGTTGCCAAGCTTGTAAAGATGTATAATGTTGATTGCTATTCTTGAACCTCTTCACCATGCTAATAAGATTCAGGAATTCTCCAACAGAATTGGTTTCCACTTTTCATTGGCAAATCAAGAGGCAGATGATAAAATATGGCTCTGTTGGAATCATGAAGTGAATGTAGTGCTTGTCGACGCGTTTGAACAGTGTATCACAGTCGACATCAGCTTCCTTAATTCTGATCTGGTAAGGCTTACCGTTATTTATGCAAAGTGCTCCATTCAACGGCTTCTTTGGGAAAAACTTCAATTACTGTCCTAAGAATACAAGGTCCATGGATGGTTGCGGGTAATTTGTTCGCAACTTCATATGTGTCTGAAAAACTTGGTGGCAGACCTCAAAATCTTGTATCTTTAGAAGAATTCAATGCAATGATTAATGATTGTGGCATCATTGACTGCGGTTATGAGGGCAGCATACCTGGTCGAATAACCAAGAGTGGGGGCTTTGTTTGGGCGAGGTTTGAGAGAGTTTTCACTAATCCGGCTTGGGCTGATGTTTTATCCTATACTATGGTTAAAGACTTACCACGCTCAACATCAGATCATTCTCCTATGCTTATCCAGATTGACGAAGGTGTGTCTTTTCATCCATCTTCATTCAAATGTCAGAACATGTTGATTAAACACCCCGACTTCTTACAAATTTCAGAGTATTCGTGGAATTTGCCTGCTTGGGGTTCCCCTTTTGAGTGACATATTCAGAGACTTAAGAGCGTAAAACAGCATCTGAAAATCTGGAATAAGGATATCTTTGGCAACATCTTTGATAATGTGAAGAAAGTCGAAGACAAACTGCTACAAGCTAAAATAGCTTTGGAACATTGTTGGACTGATGGGAATGAAAAAGCTTTTAATGAAGCCAAAGAGGATCTGAACCATACTCTTTCTCATGGAAGAGACCTTTTGCCGTCAGAAATCTGGTATTCAATGGCTTAAAGAAGGTGACAAGAACACCAGATTTTTCCATGCGGTTGCGAGCAACAAATTGAAAAGAAGCCTCATTAGGAGAATCAAGGATTCAAAGAATACTTGGGTGGAAGATCAATTGACTATTGGTGCTTTAGCTGAAACCTATTTCAAAAATCTTCTTTCTTCGGAGGAACACTATATTGATGAAGCCATTTTTCAAGTCATTCCGAAACTTGTCACTGAAGAGGATAATTTCTGACTTACCAGATTACCTGCTATGGAGGAAGTTCGGGATGTGGTTTCTCTATGTCAGCTGATAGTTCTCCTGGACCGGATGGCTTTTCAGGTTCATGAGAAGATTGAACTGACATGAGGTAAGCTCGATCTTTTTGGGAAAACTCTTCATAAGATAAGATCAAAATCCTTCAACAGGATAAGAAAGTTGAGAGGATCGACACCTGAGAGAGAGATCCAGAATCTGAGGAAGCGACTGGAAGGGAAGCAACTGGGCTAGACTGCTGATCTTCTGGAGTAGTCTGACCCTGGGAAACAGACTGTAATCGCCGCCGAGAAGAAACATGCTGTGCCGGGTGACTGGAATCCTCTGAGGTCAGCTGAACAGGCTGACAATCGGCAGAAGATGCTGAGCAAAGCTGCTGGCCTGAAGAGTGAGGCTGATCCGTAACATCAACTGCGGAAGAATGACGTTCGAGTTGATGAACAGGAGAAGGCCGCAATACATCTCCATCATCATTCTCCCCCGGGGCTGATTAATTAGGTTAAGGAAAATATGAGGCGACCCCATTAAAGAGAACATTCAAGGATACATCGAGTCTCTTGGATTTCACGTCATAGCATCTATACCCGGACTGAGCATAGCCAAGAAAGACACAAGTGGTTGCCTTGGGGACAATTTCTCTCTTAACTGCGCAGGAATATGAACAAAACACGTGCATCCAAACACTCGAAAATGCCTATAGTACTGCCCCAGTAAGAAGTTCGTGAGGTGCCGCTGCAGCTTCTTCCCTCTCTCTTCCCCCCAAAAAAAGGAGAGAGATGTCCCGTGCCTTCTTTATGCACATCCATATACATAGCCAGACACAAAGGTGTACAATCCGGTCAAAATCTGCGGTTCTTTAAGTTCATTCACTGTAGGTTCTCTTACTTGCTCTAGTGGCTGGCAAAGGCCAACCGAGAGGGGAGAACGAATGGCTCAGGAATCGACCGGTTCCGAGCAGACTCGTGGAGCTGCAGTTTGGATTATCGTAGAATAAGAGGAGCCGTCTTAGGAAATGACTTCACTTAAAAGACAGATGCCGCCGCTGCGAGGCGAGGGAGCAACTTGTCTGGTCTTGCGGTGCACTCATTCCCGTTACGAGAGTGAAATGACGCCCCAGCTTGACTCGAGACCAAGACTTCTTACAACTAGCATCAATAGCGGCACTGAGCGGCCGGAGATTGATTGAAAAGGCAGCCCAGCCGCCCCTCCCCCCCTACCCTACCTACTCGTGTTCGTAGCTCGATCGGAGGTCAAGACTGTGGTCCGGCGGAAAAACAGAAGTCGTCCGTATCAAGTGATACGTGAATTGCTCAGTAGTGCTTCGCCACTACCGTAGCTGGCGGAAATAGCTTAATGGTAGAGCATAGCCTTGCCAAGGCTGAGGTTGAGGGTTCAAGTCCCTCCTTCCGCTCCTGGCTTCGTCGTTTAGTAGACAGCGAGTGGAGTGCATAAGCCCCTTTAGAGATAGGGGCGAGCAGCAAGCAGCCCCTTGTATAGGGTTCCAAACCTGCGCTTCTTTAAATATCCCAACATATAATAAAGTAGGGGCTATAAGTAGCTAGCTAGCGCGCTAGCGTTTTCCCTTACTAGTCAATTACTAGTAAAGGGGCTGCTAGTTGTAGCGCGCAGTGTACTAGTGAATAGGAAAAGCGAAGTGAGATTACTAATGACGGATGGAGGTTGAGGATAGAACATGTTCGGTGCCTCACCCTTGTCTCCTTCGCCGGAGACTTCAAATGATGGGAATTCTATCGATAAAGAAGAGGCATAGGCATCGCCTCTCGATCCAATCCGTCTTCCCTGGCCTCCCCAACACACTCTTGATACGAAAGAAACCCCCCGCCATAGAGAAGAGATCTAAAGTCTGGGTCCCCTCGATCACCCTCCCTTGAACCTGAACTGGTCGAGATAGATGAACCCGCACCACATTTTATAACCTTCGAACCGAAACCCCCAACTAGAGTAGAGATGGAATTCCAGAACCTAAACAACTCGGTTGAGAGCTCCGTGACTGGTTCAAGGGAAGGTCCACCAATGATTGATAGGCCATTCCCCCCCTATCCGTCTCTTGATCCCTCATTCCACTAATCCGTTGTTACTGATTCATTCAAGGCATAGACTCCCCCTTTCTTTGTCTTATTAGCGCAGGTCTTCGTCAACGATGAAAGCCGCTGAACTTAAGACTCGAGTTGAGTTGAGAAAGAGGGCTAGGCCCCCGGAGGGCTTTCAGGGACTGGGGAAGACGGGTGGATTATAGAGCTAGAGGCAAATCGAAGGGTTGTCCATTGGGATTGGGCATGGACGAGCCTCGACTGGGCCAGCATTGATGAAAAAATGAAAAAAGAAAAACTTCTCCCATCGCATCATTAACCGGTGTAGGATTAAAGATCAGGTCCAGGATTCGAGTCAAATCGACCTTCCCTCTCATCTCAGGGTGAGGCAAGGAATTCAATAAAATGTTCGTTGTTCAATATCTCGGCTGCTCAAGAAGTTGGACTAGCTGTTCCTCCGACCCGGAGTGGATTCTAGGGGAAGGGCAGAGCCTCACCTTGCAGTAAGAAGGTGTTCGTTGCTGGGACGGGTTCAAACTGGACTGAAGGGGGGAGGAATTTCAGACTCCGATCTTCCTGGGGATTCATCACTGGCTAGGGCTTTCGAATCAAAGCATGGGCATCCGCAACTAAGAGGGAGCAGTAGATCGTCGATTGAAGAGCCAGGTCAGTAAACTTCTATTGGGACTTCTATTTTTGATTGATTCGACTAGAGGAGAGGGACTCCTAGCAGCAAACTTGTATAAAAGGGCCCCCATAGAGACGCAGGAGATGCAGGAGCCGCCAGCCGGATC